CTTTGTCTAAAGAAATGCCTTGAGAAAGGGCGGATGTATAGAAACTTTCAACGAGATGGTGCTTTTTCAACTCTCTCAAACTGGAATATATTCCAAACATATATGCCATGGTTCCTTACTTCGACAGGATACAAATATCTAAATTTGATATTTTTAGATACTTTTTCAGGCCTATTGCCGATACTAAGTAGCAGCCAAAAATTTGTATCTGTTTTTCATGATATTATGCATGGATTAGATATATCATGGCAAATTCTTCATAAAAAATTGTATCTTCCACAATGGAATCTGATAAGTGAGATTTCGAGTAAGTGTTTACATAATCTTCTTCTGTCCAAAGAAATATTTCATCGAAATAATGAGTCGCCATTGATATCGACACATCTGAGATCGCCAAATGTTCGGGAGTTCCTCTATTCAATCCTTTTCCTTTTTCTTGTTGCTGGATATCTCGTTCGTACACATCTTCTTTTTGTTTCTCCAGCCTATAGTGAGTTACAGACAGAGTTCGAAAGGGTCAAATCTTTGATGATTCCATCATACATGATTGAGTTGCGAAAACTTCTGGATAGGTATCCTACATCTGATACATCTGAACTGAATTCTTTCTGGTTAAAGAATCTCTTTCTAGTTGCTCGGGAACAATTAGGAGATTCTCTAGAAGAAATACGGGGTTCTGCTTCTGGGGGCAACATGCTAGGGGGTGGCGGTCCCACTTATGGGGTCAAATCAATACGTTCTAAGAATAAATATTTGAATATCAATCTCATCGATATGATCGATTTCATAAGTATCATACCAAATCCCATCAATCGAATCGCTTTTTCCAGAAATACGAGACATCTAAGTCATACAAGTAAAGAGACCTATTCATTGATAAGAAAAAGAAAAAAGGTGAACGGTGATTGGATTGATGATAAAATAGAATCCTGGGTCTCGAACAGTGATTCGATTGATGATAAAGACAGAGAATTCTTGGTTCAGTTCTCCGCCTTAACGACAGAAAAAAGGATTGATCAAATTCTATTGAGTCTGACTCATAATGATCATTTAGCAAAGAATGACTCTGGTTATCAAATGATTGAACAACCGGGAGCAATTTACTTACGATACTTAGTTGACATTCATAAAAAGTATCTAATGAATTATGAGTTCAATACATCCTGTTTAGCAGAAAGACGGATATTCCTTGCTCATTATCAGAAAATCACTTATTCACAAATCTCCTGTGGGGCTAATAGTTTTCATTTCCCATCTCATGGAAAACCTTTTTCGCTCCGCTTAGCCTTCTCTAGGGGTATTTTAGTGATAGGTTCTATAGGAACTGGACGATCCTATTTGGTCAAATACCTAGCGACAAACTCCTATGTTCCTTTCATTACAGTATTTCTGAACAAGTTCCTGGATAACAAGCCTAAGGGCTTTCTTATTGATGATAGTGACGATATTGATGATAGTGACGATATCGACCGGGACCTTGATACGAAGCTGGAGCTTCTAACTATGATGAATGCGCTAACTATGGATATGATGCCGGAAATAGACCGTTTTTATATCACCCTTCAATTCGAATTAGCAAAAGCAATGTCTCCTTGCATAATATGGATTCCAAACATTCATGATCTGGATGTGAATGAGTCGAATTATTTATCCCTCGGTCTATTACTGAACTATCTCTCCAGGGATTGTGAAAGATGTTCCAATAGAAATATTCTTGTTATTGCTTCGACTCATATTCCCCAAAAAGTGGATCCCGCTCTAATAGCTCCGAATAAATTAAATACATGCATTAAGCTACGAAGGCTTCTTATTCCACAACAACGAAAGCACTTTTTCACTCTTTCATATACTAGGGGATTTCGCTTGGAAAAGAAAATGTTCCTTACTAATGGATTCGAGGCCATAACCATGGGTTCCAATGTACGAGATCTTGCATCACTTACCGATGAGGCCCTATCGATTAGTATTACACAGAAGAAATCAATTATAGACACTAATCTAATTAGATCTGCTCTTCATAGACAAACTTGGGATTTGCGATCCCAGGTAAGATCGGTTCAGGATCATGGGATCCTGTTCTATCAGATAGGAAGGGCTGTTGCACAAAATGTACTTCTAAGTAATTGCTCCATAGATCCTATATCTATCTATATGAAGAAGAAATCATGTAACGAAGGGGATTCTTATTTGTACAAATGGTACCTCGAACTTGGAACGAGCATGAAGAAATTAACGATACTTCTTTATCTTTTGAGTTGTTCGGCCGGATCGGTCGCTCAAGACCTTTGGTCTCTACCCGAACTCGATGAAAAAAACGGGATCACTTCTTATGGACTCGTTGAGAATGATTCTGATCTAGTTCATGGCCTATTAGAAGTAGAAGGCACTCTGGTGGGATCCTCACGGACAGAAAAAGATTGCAGCCAGTTTGATAATGATCGAGTGACATTGCTTCTTCGGCCCGAAGCAAGGAATCCCTTAGATATTATGCAAAATGGAT